ATATTTTGTCCTGAGATATATAATAAAAGTTGTCATGTACATCAAATTTTTATATGTATATATGATGCAAAAAATTTTTAATGAAAATGTAGTTTGGTCCAAACAAACATAATAAAATCGTTAAAAATGCTTTGTAGTTCAATCCTAACAAAGCTAACATATTTTGTATTAAAAACTAACAAGTTTTGTTAGGTGTGTTAGATAATTTTAGGATAAAAAGTTTGATGATTCATCAAATTTTAACAAGGGTTTAAACAAAAAATTGTAGTTGCATTCATTCTTTGTAGAGTGTATTGTTGACTGTGATTAACCGACAATTGATCAGTTTAGTTGAATCTCGTTTTAGGGGTTTGGCGAGAAAAAAATTTGATTAAATATGAAAAATTGTTGTAAGGGGGGTAGGGGGGTTTGCCATAAAAAAAATGTATTTTATTTTAATTAAATTTTAATATATATGGTTAAATTTATTGTTGTGTTTAAATTATTTGTTCTAGAATATTTTTTGTTAAATTTTTTGTTTTTTTGTAATGAGCGTGGGACACGGGTAAGGGTGGATAAGGAATTGTGCTAGAAGGTTTTGGGAAAAATTTTTAAAAGTTTTGCTAAAATTTGTTAAAATTTTTGTGAACTTTTTCAGGGTTGATTCGTTGGTGTTAAAAAATATGTCTACCAAGCATTAAAAGAATAATACCATATAGGTAGCTTGCGCGGAGTCCATTGCACTGTTAGTTCAGGCTAGAAACCGGATCGGTAGGAGCACTTTGAGATGAGGTCTGAAGGGAAGAGAGAAATAAAAAATACCAGCCGCCAGGAAAACCAGTTATGCTATGAGCAAGGGTACGAGGGTAACTAACCCATTAACCAGAGGCCTTGGAAAAGGTGAGAAAGTGGTGATGGAGAGTAGAATGGTCCTGACCTAACAACCAGAGGCCTTGGAAAAGGTGAGAAAGTGGTGCAACCTCAAGTTATGGACGTGATACTAGGGAGGGGGGCCTTACTGACAAGGGTTGATGATTCTCACGTGAGAAGCCAGATTAATAGATAAACAAGTATAAAATACACTGTCGTATTGAAGAGAAATATTTCAGGTGATGTCTGAATGTAAGATTATGGAGGGTAGTGATTAATGGATATCCATGAGCTTGTACAGTAATGCACGATATATATATAACGTTCTTAAATCAGATAAATAGGATATAATACCTAAATAATACTCGTATGGTATATAATAGTATGCACTATAAACAGATATGTATTATGTAATGTATATAGTTAATAGTATATATATGGATATTCATGGGGTAAATATATTAATGCATAATTATACATATATATATTATGTCTTATATATAGGATAATGTACATATAATTTTTCATGGGGTAATTCAGTTAATGCACTATATACATAATAGTATTTAAATCATCACGTGTAAAAATGACATTTGTGTGGAAGGTTGCGTTGAAGAATGGCGGTAGTGGGCAGGGTTGGTTGTGGGTGCTGTGAAGTAGGGGTTGGAAGGTTAAAGTTGAGTTGTTTGTTGTGTGTGGCAAAAAAGCCGCATTTAGCGGCTGGGTTACAGGTGCTGTGAAGTAGGGGATGGAAGGTTAAAGTTGAGTTGTTTGTTGTGTGTTTGGAGGCAAAAAAGCCGCATTTAGCGGCTGGGTTTTACGGGTGCTGTGAAGTAGGGGATGGAAGGTTAAAGTTGAGTTGTTTGTTGTGTGTTGGCAAAGAGGATGTGTAGTAGGTGTTAGGAGGTTGAATTTTTGTTTGTGTAGTCGGTGTTAGGTGGTTGAAGTTGAATTGTATGTTGAAGTGTGATGGTAGTTTGTGTTGTTGGTGTTTGGAGGCAAAAAAGCCGCATTGTTTGTGGCTTGGTAGTTGAATTGTTTGTAAGTAGGGGATGGAAGGTTAAAGTTGAGTTGTTTGTTGTGTGTTTGGAGGCAAAAAAGCCGCATTTAGCGGCTGGGTTTGGGGTAAAAGAGACAGGTGCTGTGAAGTAGGGGATGGAAGGTTAAAGTTGAGTTGTTTGTTGTGTGTTTGGAGGCAAAAAAGCCGCATTTAGCGGCTGGTGTGGGTACAGAAGATAGTGTAAGGAAAATGCTAGTTTTGGGGGCTGGTGATGGGGGTTTATAACCCTCTCTTTTGATTGACCTAGGAGGAGCATCTCTCATTTTTGGTTTACAAGACCAGGGCTTTAGGCAGTTTAAGCTACTAGGGCATTATTATCATTTGAGTAGTTTGTTTTCTATTAGGGCAATAGTGGGTATAAAAATAAGGAAAGTTAAAAAGTAAAATGTAGAAGCTAGTTGGCCAATAATAATAAATGGGTGTTCTACTGGTTGGCCTCCAATTCAGGTTAAGATGATAATGTCTGAGATTAAAAGTCAGAAAAGTGTTTGGGATAGTGGGCGGTAGGATAGAGTGCGTTGTTTTGATAGGTGTGTTAGGGGTATAATTAGAAGGACTAGGATTGAGAAGAGGAGGGCTAGAACACCGCCTAGTTTATTAGGAATAGAACGAAGGATTGCATAGGCGAAGAGGAAATATCACTCTGGTTTAATGTGGGGAGGGGTGACCAGGGGGTTTGCAGGGGAGAAATTTTCTGGGTCTCCTAGGAGGTTAGGTGAAAAGAGAGCTAGGAGGAGGAGGGTTAGTAGTATGGTAAGGGCACCTAAAAGGTCTTTGTAGGAGTAGTAGGGGTGGAATGGGATTTTATCTGTATTAGAATTAAGGCCTGCTGGGTTGTTAGAGCCTGTTTCATGAAGAAATAATAGATGAATTATTGAAGTGCCCATAATGATAAAAGGAAGTATAAAGTGAAGGGTGAAGAATCGAGTTAGGGTTGCGTTATCGATTGCAAATCCACCCCAAATTCACTCTACAAGGGTTGAGCCTACATAGGGTATTGCAGAGAGGAGATTAGTAATGACGGTGGCTCCTCAAAAGGATATTTGCCCTCAGGGTAGGACGTAGCCTATAAAGGCTGTGGCTATTACTAGGAGGAGTAGAATAATTCCGATGTTTCAGGTTTCAGTATAAATATAGGAACCATAGTATAGGCCACGTCCGATGTGAAGGTAAATGCAGATAAAGAATATGGATGCGCCATTAGCATGCAGGTTACGGATTAATCATCCGTGTTGGACGTCTCGGTGGATATGGGCAATAGATGAAAATGCGGATATGATGTCTGCAGTGTAATGTATAGCTAGGAAGAGGCCTGTGATGGTTTGGATGATGAGGCAGAGTCCTAGTAATGACCCAAAGTTTCATCAGGCAGAGATGTTTGAAGGGGTTGGAAGATCAATGAAGGAGTGATTAATAATTTTGAGAATGGGGTGTTGTTTTCGTATATTAAGTGTCATTAATAAGTTGTTTTAGTAGTTGAATACAACAGCGGTTTTTCAAATCGCAGGTTTTGGTGAAAGACCAAATTAGAATAATGATATATTTGGTAGAGTTTTTTATGGTTGGTTTGGTTATTACTTTAATTGGTGTAGCATCTAATCCGTCTCCCTATTTTGGGGCGGGAAGTTTAGTTGTTGCTGCTAGTTTAGGTTGTGGGTTTTTAGTTTTATTAGGAGCCTCTTTTGTGTCTCTTGTCTTATTATTAATTTATTTAGGTGGAATATTAGTTGTTTTTGCTTATTCTGTTGCTTTAGCAGCGGATCCGTTTCCCGAGTCGTGAGGGGTTGTTGGGGCTTATTTTGGTGGGTATATTGTGTTGGTCTTATTATTGGTGTTAGTGTTTGGTGAAGTTGAATTTGTTAGTTTTGGGGTTAATGGGGCAGATTCAGAGGGAATATCCGTTGTTCGTGTGGATTTAAGTGGTGTGTCATTATTATACAATATAGGTGGATGGGGTTTGTTAATTTGTGGTTGGGCTTTATTGTTAACACTGTTTGTTGTGTTAGAGTTAACCCGTGGATTAATGCGGGGGAGTCTTCGTGCGGTTAGGTTCATAGTAGTGTAATAAAGCATGCTGAAGAAATAATAAAAATTGAAAGATAAAGTTTTATTAGGCCTTTTTGTGCTAAGGTGTTGGCTTTAATAGTAGGAAGGCTTAAGGAGACTAATCCTTTAGGTCCAGTTTTTTCTAATCATAGTAAGTCGTTAATGTGGAGGGCTAAGGTTTGTCCTGTAAATAGTGAGGTAAGTGGAACCAGGCGGTGGAGGGTGGGATTAAAGAAACCTAGTTGACTAGAGAAGTCGTGGTGTTTTGACCGTTTTGTGGTGTTAAGTCAGGTTGTTTTTTTTGCAATTTGTAGGGCGAAAAGTGCTCCAAGAATGGCAACAATTATGGCAGATAGTTTTATGGTAGTTGGTATGGTAGTAGGAGTTGGTTTTGTTGGTAGGATGGTGGCTATTAGGATTAAGCCTGTTAGAAGGCTTCCGATGGCGAGACGAATAAGGGGGTTGGTGAGGGTTGGAGGGGTTTCATTTATGATTGATGTTGTTGTTCGTGGTGTGTTTAGCTGAACAAAGAAGGTTATTCGTATAGTATAAGTAGCAGTTAATATTGTTGCAAAGATTGTGAGTAGAAGGGCTCAGGCGTTTAGGTGGGAGTTGTTTATTGTTTCAATAATTGTGTCTTTTGAATAAAAGCCCGATAGAAATGGGGTTCCTGTGAGGGCGAGGTTTCCAATGGTTAAACAGGTAGCTGTAGTCGGTAACATTTTTTGTATTCCTCCTATTTTTCGAATGTCTTGTTCATTATTTAAGTTGTGGATAATTGCACCTGAGCATAAAAATAGTATGGCCTTAAAAAAGGCATGTGTAGAGATGTGGAGAAAGGCTAGTTGGGGTTGATTTAGGCCGATTGTTACCATTATTAGGCCAAGTTGGCTGGAGGTAGAAAAAGCAATAATTTTTTTAATGTCATTTTGTGTTAGGGCACAGAGGGCTGTAAATAGTGTGGTGATGGCCCCTAGACAAAGGCAAGTGGTTAGGGCTATTTCATTATTTTTTAGGAGGGGGTGAAGACGGATTAATAAGAATACGCCGGCTACAACCATAGTGCTAGAGTGTAAGAGAGCTGAAACTGGTGTTGGACCTTCTATGGCTGCTGGGAGTCATGGATGTAGTCCGAATTGGGCAGATTTGCCAGCGGAGGCGAGAATTAGGCCAAGGAGAGGTAGAAGGGGTGGATTTTTTATTTGAATAGTTATTTCTTGGATATTTCAGGTTGCCAAGTATGTTGCAAGTCAAGCAAGTGCTAATATGAGTCCGATATCCCCTACACGGTTAAAGATAATAGCTTGAAGGGCTGCGGTATTAGCGTCAGGGCGAGCAAACCACCAGCCAATTAATATGAAGGATATAATTCCTACACTTTCCCATCCAACAAACAGTTGAAATATGTTGTTGGCTGTAACTAGTATTAGTATGGCCAATAGAAAAACTAAAAGGTATTTAAAGAATCGGTTTATGTGGGGGTCTGATGATATGTATCAGTTAGCAAACTCAAGAATTGATCATGTGACAAACAGGCTAATTGGGATAAATGTAAGGGAGTATATATCTAGAACGAGGCTAATGTCAATGTCTATGCCGGCAACATTTGTTCAGGTAAGATTGGTTGTTGAGGCTTCTATGCCATAATTTATGAAGATAGCTAAAGGAATTAGACTAATATTGAATGCTAGTTGTACGGCGGCTTTTGCGTAAAGCATGTTTCATCCTATTACAAGTGGAATTGGATTTATAGCTGTGAGAACGGGGTGTATAAGGATAAACAGGACGGTTAATATGGTTGAATGTAGAAGGAGATCTTGCACGGTTACTTTTACTTGGAGTTGCACCAAGGTTGTTGGTACCTAAAACCAATGGATTACTATTTTCCTATAGAAGTAAGAGGCCTAAGGGTATTATCCTTAGCTATTTGAGTTAGCAGTTCTAATGGTTTATTTACACCTCTTGGTAAATAAGAAGATAATAGCTTCTATTTCTAGAGTCACAGTCTAGTGTTTTGGGTAAACTATATTTACAAGTAAACAATCCTGAGATTAATGTTGGCTTTAGTATAAGAAGTCCTAGGGGAAGTAGATGTAGAATAAGAGTAAGGTGTTCTCGGGTGTGGGTGGGGGGGAGGAGATGGTATTGAGTTGAAATGGCCCCTCGTTGGGTTATTAAAAACATAAATAGGGAGTAAGTGGCGGTAATCAGGGTTCCAACTCCGGTAATAATAATAGTAGGTGAGGATCAGTTGAATAGGGCAGTGATAATTAGAAGTTCACCGATTAGATTAATTGAGGGGGGTATTGCTATATTGGTAAGGTTAATAAGTAGTCATCAGGTCGATATTAATGGAAGGGCGAGTTGTAAGCCTCGAACCAGTAGTAAGGTGCGGGTGTGTGTACGCTCATAATTGGTGTTTGCTAAGGTAAAGAGGGCTGAGGATGTTAGGCCGTGTGCTACTATTAAAGTAACAGCTCCAGTTAAGGCTCATGGTGTTTGTAAAATAATTGCAGCGGTTACTAGGCCTATGTGACTCACAGAGGAGTAGGCGATGAGGGCTTTTAGATCTGTTTGTCGTAGGCAGATTGAGCTAGTTATTAAGATACCCCAAAGGGCTAAGATTATGATAGGAAGTATAAGTGTTGATGGGTGTGGGTTTAGTACAGAGGAAATGCGGATTAAGCCATATCCTCCTAGTTTTAATAAGATTGCGGCTAGAACTATTGACCCGGCAATGGGGGCTTCTACGTGGGCTTTTGGAAGTCAAAGATGTAAGCCATATAAGGGTAGCTTAACTATAAATGCTAGAAGACAAGCAAGTCAAAATAGGGGACTTGAATTTGTTGGGGGTAGTTCTGGTTGTTTAAGGAAAAAGAGTTCTATTGAAGTGTGTAAATATTTATTGTTTAGGTATAATAATGCAATTAATAAGGGTAAAGAGCTTGTTAGGGTATAAAATATGAAATATAGGCCTGCGTTTAATCGTTCGGCTTGATTACCTCAACGTGTAATAATAATTAAGGTTGGAATTAAAGTAGTTTCAAATAAAATATAAAATATAATAAGTTCTGAAGCGGCGAAGGTTATAATAAGGGTTGTTTGTAATATTATTAGTATCATTAAAAATATGCGTTTTCGATTTAGTGGCTCAGTTTTTAGGTGGTTTTGACTGGCTAAAACTATTAGTGGAAGTAATCAACAAGAGAGGATGACAAGGGGCGCAGAAATTGGGTCGATGGTAAATTGGAAAGTTGTGTTAATAATTTTTAGGGTTAAGGGATGATTGAATAGTGTAAGACTGCAAAGGGCTAATAATATAGAATATCCAACTAGGGTTGGGAATAGGACTTTTGGGTTAAGTAGAAGGGCTGAGGGAATTATAAAGGCTGTTGGGATAATGATTTTTAACATTTTAGTAGGTTTAGGGTTTTTATGTGGTCCGTTCCGTGTGTTCGGGAGGTGGCAACTAGGAGGGCAAGGCCTGAGCTGGCTTCGCAGGCGGATAATGCTAGGAGTAAGAGGGGTAGGATAGCAATAGTTGGGGAGTTTGTGGAAGAAATAAGCACTGCTATTACTAAATAAATAATCAGCATTATTCCTTCAATACAAATTAGAATAGATATAAGGTGGGTTCGGTGAAGGGATAGGCCTAACAGGCCTAATAAGAATGAAGTATTTAATAAGAAGAGGATTGTTGACATATTAGGGGTTCTGATATGGTCAGAATTAACTAAGTCGAAATTAGTGGTCTTAATTAGACTAACCCCTTATTCAGCCCAATCTAGGCCGCCTTGTAGTCATTCATAGATGAGGCCGGTGGTTAAAAGAGCAATAATTGTTGATGTTCATAAAATAGTTAATATAGGTTGTGAAGAGTTAGTTGCTCATGGGGTTGGTAGTAAGAGGGCAATTTCTAGGTCGAAAAGAAGAAATAAAATGGCTACAAGAAAGAATCGGATGGAGAAGGGGAGTCGTGCGGAACCAAGGGGGTCAAATCCACATTCGTAGGGGGAAAGTTTTTCTGCATCTGGTAGTGTTTGTGGAAGTCAAAAACTAATAATTATAAGAAGGATTGAAATAAACATAGTAGTAGTTAACATAATTAAAAGATTCATTACTTTTTCTCAGGTTTGTGCTGAGGTTGGATGATTGGAAGTCATCTATAATTGTTATATTAAAAAAGTATGAGCCTCATCAGTAGATTGATACATACAAGAAAAGTCATACGACATCTACAAAGTGTCAGTATCAGGCAGCTGCTTCAAATCCGAAGTGGTGATTTGTTGTGAAATGGTAGAGTGTGTGTCGAATGAGGCAAGTGAGGAGAAAGATTGATCCAATGATTACGTGGAGGCCGTGGAACCCGGTGGCTACAAAGAATGTGGCGCCATAGACGCTATCTGAGATTGCGAAAGAGGTTTCATAATATTCATTAGCTTGAAGGGTTGTAAAGTATAGACCAAGTACAACTGTTAATGCTAGTGCTTGAATGGCATCTTTTCGTTTGCCTTCTATTAAGGCGTGGTGTGCTCATGTAACTGTTACTCCGGAGGCAAGCAGGACGGCAGTATTTAAAAGTGGAACTTCAAAGGCGTTTAGTGGTTGAATTCCGGTTGGTGGTCATTGATTTCCTAGTTCTGGAGTTGGGGCTAGGCTTGAGTGGTAGAAAGCTCAGAAGAAGCCAGCAAAGAATAGGACTTCTGAGGTGATAAATAAGATTATACCATATCGTAGGCCTTTTTGTACAGGTGCTGTGTGGTGTCCTTGATAAGTTCCTTCACGGATTACATCTCGTCATCATTGTTGTATTGTGAGTAGCAGAATAAGTAGGCCTAAATATATTAGGTTTATATTGTTGAAGTGAAATCAGGCTGCTAGGCCGGAGGTTATTAGTAATGCTGCGATGGCCCCTGTTAAGGGTCATGGGCTGGGGTCTACCATATGAAATGGGTGTGTTTGATGGGTCATTAGGTATTTTCTTGTAGGTAAAGTGTTAAAAGTAAAACAAAAACGTATGCTTGGATTAGGGCAACGGCCACTTCCAGACAGGATAATAAAATGAGTATCAATAGGGTAATTATTGCGGTAGTGGTTATGGTATTTATTAGAGCAAGTACTGCTGTTGAGGTAAGTTGAATTAATAGGTGTCCGGCTGTTAGGTTGGCTGTTAGTCGTACGCCTAAAGCAATTGGGCGGATGAGTAAGCTAGCTGTTTCGATTAAAATTAACATAGGAATTAATAAGATGGGTGTGCCCTCTGGTAGGAGGTGGCCTAATGAGGTTGTGGGTTGATTTCGTAGTCCAGTTAAAACTGTTATTAATCAAGCTGGCATGGCAAGAGCTATATTTATTGAGAGTTGGGTGGTGGGGGTAAAAGTATATGGTAGAAGGCCCAGGGTGTTAAGTAGTATGAGTATTAGTATTAGTGTGATGAAGGTACTTGCTCATTTGTGGCCTGAAATATTAATTGGTAATATTATTTGTTTTGTAATATAAGTAAGAAGTGAGGATTGAATAGTTGAGTATCGATTTTGGATGAGGCGGTTAGTTGTGAATCAGATTATTAGTGGGAAAAATAAAGCTAGTATAATTAAAGGTACTCCTAGGAGGCTTGGGATACAGAATTGATCAAAGAAGCTTAGAGTCATGGTCAGGTTCAGAAGTGTTTGTTAAGTTGTTTATTATAATGTGGGGTTGAAAGGTGTGGGGTATTGTTCAGGGTTTTTGTAAATAGTATAATAAGGGTAAGTCAGGCTAGTAAGAAGATTAAGAATCAGGGGTTGGGGTTAAGTTGGGGCATATCACTAAGGGAAGTGAGTTTCCCTCTCTAGCTTAAAAGGCTAGTGCTGTGTGTTAGCTTCTTAGTGATGTGATTATTATCTTAGATCAGGCTTCGAAGTGTTTTAGGGGTGTAGATTCAATTACGATAGGTATAAAGCTATGATTTGACCCACAAATTTCTGAGCACTGACCATAAAATAGGCCGGGATAAGATGTAATTATAGTTGTTTGGTTTAAACGCCCTGGGACGGCATCTGTTTTAATTCCAAGTGCAGGGATTGCCCATGAGTGTAGAACGTCTTCTGCTGAGATTAGGACTCGGATAGGGGATTCTATTGGGACTACTACTCGATGGTCTACTTCTAATAGGCGGAAGCCTCCAGGATAAAGGTCAGATGTTGGGATTATGTATGAGTCAAATAGTAAGTTTTCATAGTCTGTATATTCGTAGCTTCAGTATCATTGATGGCCGATGGCTTTAATAGTTAAATGTGGGTTATTAATTTCGTCTATTAGGTAGAGAATTTGGAGAGAGGGGAGTGCAATTAGGATTAAGATAATTGCGGGAAGGATAGTTCATACTATTTCTACTTCTTGAGCGTCTATGGTATTGGTGTGTGTGAGTTTTGTTGATAATATAAGACTAATGATGTAAAGTACTAAGGCACTAATTAGGAAAACAATTATTAGTGCGTGATCATGGAAGTGAAGAAGCTCTTCTATAATAGGGGAGGCTGCATTTTGGAAACCTAGTTGTGCTGGGTGTGCCATTAAGGTTCACAGGTTTTAGTAGCCTATAATTTAGCGCTGACAGAGCTATGTAATTTGTTTACTAGAACCTTATAAGGGGAGAAACATAGGAGGTTGTGTGACTGGCTTGAAACTAGTTAGAGGTGGTTCGAGTCCCCCCTCCCTTGAGGTTTGTACGTAGGTAGGTTCTTCATAGGTGTGATATGGGGGTGGGCAACCATGAAGTCACTCTAAATTTGTATCTGTCAATTCTAGGGCTAACACTTCGCGTTTAGCTGATAATGCCTCTCAAATGATAAATATTAAAATTACTACGGCTGTTAATGAGATTAAAGAGCCAATTGAGGAAATAGTATTTCAAAGGGTATATGCGTCTGGATAGTCGGAGTAGCGTCGAGGCATGCCTGCTAATCCAAGGAAGTGTTGTGGAAAGAATGTTATGTTAACTCCTGTAAATATTACGCCAAATTGAACCTTGGTTCATGAGGTGTGTAGAGTATAACCTGTAAAAAGTGGGAATCAATGGACGAATCCAGCCATGATTGCAAATACAGCTCCTATTGATAGGACGTAGTGAAAGTGGGCAACTACATAGTAGGTATCATGGAGAACAATGTCTAATGAGGAATTAGCTAAGATAATACCAGTAAGACCGCCAACTGTAAACAGAAAAATAAAACCCAGAGCCCAGAGTATTGCGGCATCTCATTTGATTGTTCCTCCGTGGAGGGTTGCAAGCCAGCTAAAAACTTTTACTCCAGTGGGGATGGCAATAATTATTGTGGCTGAGGTAAAATAGGCCCGGGTATCAACGTCCATACCAACTGTAAATATGTGGTGGGCTCATACAATGAAGCCCAGGAAGCCAATAGATATTATGGCTCACACCATTCCTATATAACCAAAGGGTTCTTTTTTTCCTGCATAGTAGGTAACGATGTGGGAGATTATGCCAAAGCCAGGGAGAATAAGAATATATACTTCTGGATGGCCAAAGAATCAGAATAAGTGTTGGTAGAGAATTGGGTCTCCCCCTCCTGCCGGGTCAAAAAATGAAGTGTTTAAGTTCCGGTCAGTGAGTAATATTGTAATTCCCGCAGCTAACACAGGGAGAGAAAGGAGAAGAAGAACAGCTGTGATTAGGACTGATCAGACGAACAAAGGAGTTTGATATTGGGTTATATTTGGAGGTTTTATGTTAATGCAGGTGGTGATAAAGTTGATTGCGCCTAAAATTGAGGAGACTCCGGCCAAATGAAGTGAAAAGATTGTTAAGTCTACAGATGCTCCTGCGTGAGCTAAGTTTCCAGCTAATGGAGGATATACAGTTCAGCCAGTGCCAGCACCAGCTTCAATACCTGAAGACGATAAAAGCAGAAGTAGGGAAGGAGGGAGTAATCAGAAGCTTATATTATTTATTCGAGGGAATGCTATATCAGGGGCGCCAATTATTAATGGAACTAATCAATTTCCAAACCCGCCGATTATTACAGGTATAACTAGAAAAAAAATTATAACAAAGGCATGGGCTGTGACAATAACATTGTAGACTTGGTCGTCTCCAAGAAGGGTGCCTGGTTGACTTAACTCTGTTCGAATGAGAAGGCTGAGAGCTGTGCCGACTATGCCGGCTCAGGCACCAAATAGAAGATATAAAGTGCCGATATCTTTATGGTTTGTTGAAAAAAATCAACGAATTAATGACACAGGTAGGATGGTTGAATGATTAGATGGGGGGCTGTAAACCCCCAAATGGGGGTTTGACTCCCCCTCCTATCAGATAGAGTTCCGTGGTGTTTTACGCCAAAATGCAAGTTTGGAGAAGCACTATTAAAGGTGCCGGGGCTTCCCCCGTTTTTTTTCTAACGGGGGAAGCAGACGGATGGAAGCCCGCTGGGTTGGGTTTTTAGCTGTTAACTAAAGTTTCGCAGGATCGAGGCCTGCCTATCTAGTTAGGCCTTAGCTTAATTAAAGTGTTTGATTTGCATTCAGGAGATGTATATTAAAATTATACAGGTCTTAGGCAGAAGCTAGGGGGTTTGAGACCCTGTTTGAGGCTTTGAAGGCTTCTGGTTTGAGTAAGTAACCTAAGCTTCTAGGTATAGATTAATGGTAAAATGGGGATTAAGAAAAGTATAATAATGATTATTGGGGTTGGGTAAATAGGTTTTGTGGGTTTAAATCGTCATTTTATTGTGTTGGTAGTCGTGCTTGGAGAGGTGGTTAGTGTTGTGATATAGGTTAGGCGTATATAAAATATGAGACTTAGAAGTGAAGCGAGGGCAAGTGTGGTAGCTAGTGGGATGAGGTGATTAGTTGTTAGTTCTTGTAAAATTAGTCATTTGGGTAGGAAGCCAGTTAATGGGGGAAGTCCGCCTAATGCTATAAGGGTAATAAGTGCAGTTGTAGAGAGTGTTGGGGAGGTTGTTCATATTGTTCCTAGGTCTTTAGTAGTTTTTGCTGTTAAATTAGTGAGAATTAGGAATATGGAGGTGGTTATTAGTAAGTAGGTTATTAGGGTAAAAATAAGGAGTTTTTGGGAGATAGCTGCGATAGCAGCTATTCAACCCAAGTGCCCGATAGATGAGAAGGCTATAATTTTGCGTAATTGGGTTTGATTTAGTCCGGATCACCCCCCAATTAAGGTAGAAAGGATAGCTAATATCAATAGGAGTATAGTTGGGAGTTGATTAATAGTTATACATAGTAATGAGATTGGTGGTAGTTTTTGTCATGTTGCAATAATTAAGGCGGTTACTATGTCGGTGCCTTGTATGACTTCTGGGAGTCAGAAGTGTAAAGGGACTAGACCAAGTTTTATTGCAAGGGCAATAGTTAGTATAATAGGTGTTGGGGATGTAGTGAGTTGGGTGATGTCTCATGTTCCGGTATGTCAGGCATTGATGGTGCTTGAAAGTAAAATAATGGATGAGGCTGTTGCTTGAATAATAAAGTATTTTGTTGCGGCTTCAGTGGCTCGTGGGTGGTGTCGCTTGGCTAAAATTGGGATAATGGCTAGGGTGTTAAGTTCTAATCCAACTCAGGCTAGAAATCAGTGGTAACTGGCAGCAGTGATGATTGCCCCAAGGGCTAGATTAGAGATCAAAAGGGATAGAATATAGGGGTTCATTAGTAAAGGAGGGGTTTGACCAACATATTTGGGGTATGGGCCCAAGAGCTTAATTAGCTGACTTTACTAGAAGATAGTATAGTGGTAGTGCAGAGGGTTTTGGAGTCTCAGGTGTGGGTTCGAATCCCATTCTTCTAAAGGAGGTGAGGGAGTATGAGTCCCTGTAGTTTACTCTATCAAAGTAACCCTTAGATTCTCGGGCACACATCCTGGTGAAAGTTTAGTGGAGGGAGTCCTGATAGAGAGATCGGAAGTGAAATATATCATAGATATAATGCTAGTGTTGCAGGTAAAAACTGTTTTCATAGTAGTTGTATTAGTTGGTCGTAGCGGAATCGTGGATATGAGGCTCGAGTTCATAAAAATACTATGGTTAATAATACTGTTTTTGTTATTAAATCAATTGTAAATAGTTCTGTTTGTGTAGTTATGGTTGGACTAAAAAATAGGATGCATGAGAGTGTGTTTATTATTAAAATGTTTATGTATTCAGCTAGGAAGAATAGTGCGAATGGTCCGGCTGCGTATTCGACATTAAAACCTGAGACGAGTTCGGATTCACCTTCGGTTAAATCAAATGGTGCACGATTTGTTTCTGCTAGGGTAGAGACAAATCATATTATTGCGAGGGGTCATGTTGGTAAAATTAACCAGGTGTGTTCTTGTGTAATAATGAAGGTGTGCATTGTGAAGGCACCGGTTAATATAATAATTGAAAGTAAAATAATGCCAAGGGTTACCTCATATGAAATTGTTTGTGCAATGGCTCGTAGAGCTCCTATTAGGGCGTATTTTGAGTTGGATGCTCATCCTGATCATAAAATTGTGTATACTATTATACTTGATAGGGCTAGTAGGAGAAGGAGGCCTAGATTTATGTCTGCTAGGGGGTGTGGTAGAGGTATAGGGGTTCATATTATAAGGGCTAGTAGAAGAGCTAGGGTTGGGGCTAAAATAAATAGTATGGGGGATGCATGTGTTGGGCGGATTGGCTCTTTAATAAACAGTTTAACTCCGTCAGCAATGGGTTGTAGGATTCCGAATGGTCCTACTATGTTTGGGCCTTTTCGTAGTTGTATATAGCCTAAAATTTTTCGTTCTAGTAAGGTTAAAAAAGCTACAGCAATGAGGATGGGGATAATGTATATAGCAGGGTTAATAACATAGCATATAAGTTTATGCATTATTAAGAAGGGAATTTGCTTCCCTGTAGAAAGATTTTAGATCTTTTGCATTACTTGACTCTGCCACCTTAATAAACCTGATTTTGGTTTAAGGGGGTAGGCATGTTTGCTACTTTAGAGTTTTTCAGTAGTTTTGGTTGGGACGTCCTTTTGGTATTGGTCCTACTATCTTGGTCCTTTCGTACTGAAGATAGTGCTACATAGATAGAAACCGACCTGGATTTCTCCGGTCTGAACTCAGATCACGTAGGACTTTAATCGTTGAACAAACGAACCTTTAATGGCGGCTGCACCATTGGGGTGTCCTGATCCAACATCGAGGTCGTAAACCCCCTTGTCGATAAGGACTCTAGAAGGGGATGGCGCTGTTATCCCTGGGGTAACTTGGTTCATTGGTCAGACAACATTTAGGGTTGTTGCTGGGTCTTTTGTGGTTTTTGATTTGTTGTTCTTAATATTAGAGGTTTAACATGTTTTGGAGGGTTTTTTATACTCCAAAGTCGCCCCAACTAAAAACCTAAGGAGCATTAGCTTAAATGAACTTGGTTTTAAAGCTCCACAGGGTCTTCTCGTCTTATGTGTTTATTCCAGCTTTTGTACTGGAAAATCAACTTCATTGACCAGTCCGCAAGAGACAGTTTAACCCTCATTTAGCCATTCATTCCAGTCCCTATTTAAGGGACAAGTGATTATGCTACCTTTGCACGGTTAGGATACCGCGGCCGTTTAAAGAGTCACTGGGCAGGCGAGACCTTTAATACTTGGGGGGCTAAAGGCTATGTTTTTGGTAAACAGTTGGGGTTAAGTTTTGCCGAGTTCCTTTTACAGTTTTTTGTCTTTCTTTTTTGCACACCTGTGTTGGGGTAACAAGTTTTTAGTAACATTATGGCTAGGTAAGTGTGTGTTTGTGTTGGTTTGTTAATTGTCAGTAGTTTTTCTAGTCTGATTTAAGGGGGTGCAGAAGAGAAATAAGTGTTTCTTATTACTAATTTTAGCATTGGTACTTCTATAGTAGTATAGAATAACTCGTTGTAAATTAGGAGGGTTGTTAAGTTGTTAGAATTGTTTAGTAGGTGTGCTATAACGCGATTCTTTGGTGGCTGCTTTGAAGTCTACAGGTAGAAAAAGGGGGGGGGTTCCTCTCAATTCGGGCTGTATCCCGGTTCAATGGGGCTGTACCCCCATTGATTTTCTTTAGGTTTGTGGGAAGTGAGTTTTAAATGGTTGGCTCATAAATGCCTAAAGTTGAACTTAAATTCTTTTGTTGAGTAGCCAGCTATCACCAAGCTCGGTTGGCTTTTTGCCTCTATTTTCAAGTCTTCCCACCCTTTTGCTACAGGGACGGGTGCGCTCTGGTTGATAGCTGCTTGAAAATAGCTCGTTTGGTTTCGGGGAAGCAGGCTAGAGGTTCTCTTTGTCTGAAAGGTTTTGCTAAACCATGATGCAGGAGGTACAGGGGTATATCTTTGCTGTGTTGTGCTAAAAGTTTTTCATTATTCTTTCATTGTTCCCTTGCGGTACTTAAGGGGCCGGTTGTTGGTGTTTAATCTCATTTACTGGCCGAGGTAAATGTTTTGGTTAAGGCGTTAGTGGGGGTTTGGGTGTTAGGTCGGTTGAGTTTTTGGGCTCAAAAAGACCGAAGTTAATACGGTATCTCCTGGTTGTAAGCCGGGTGCTTTTGTAAGCTACTTTTTGTTAATCCAAGCACACCTTCCGGTACGCTTACCATGTTACGACTTACCTCCTCTATTTTAACTTTTGTTGATTTATAAAGGGTAAAGTTTAGGTTAGTTGAGGAGGGTGACGGGCGGTGTGTACGCGTCCCAGAGCGTTGTTAAAATAAGCACTCTTGTTTATTTTACTACTAAATTCACCTTCATATACTGTTTCATAGTATTTTTCGTATTTTTTATAATAAAAAATGTAGCCAATCTCTTCCACAACATTTGCTACACCTTGACCTGACGTACTAGCGATAGGGCTATTGTGTCTACTATTGGACTTTCATAGGGTAGGCTGATCGACGGCGGTATATAGGCTGAGGTATGCTAGTTGGGGTTGGGTGGAGCGGGGAGTATCGATTATAGGACAGGCTCCTCTAGGTCGGTATGGGACACCGTCAAGTCCTTTGAGTTTTAAGTTTTTCACTTGTAGTTCTCTGGCGGAAAGGTTGTATATGATGCTATCAATGTTAAGGGCTTAGCATAGTAGGGTATCTAATCCTAGTTTGTTTCTAAGCTTTCGTGTGGTCAAGAATATAATATTAAAAATACATATGTTGGTTTTCCTTTAATATCTAAGTGTTTTACAACTGGGTTATAGGTTTATGATATTTTTAATGTTATGAAATCTCTAGTCACATTTTACGCCGTTAGCCGTTATTTTGGGCCTTTCGTATAACCGCGGTGGCTGGCACGAAATTGACCAGCCCTAATATATTATAGTTGGGTCAAGTTTTCACTTATAGCCCAATGTTTATTACTGCTGATTTACCCGTGGGGGTGTGGCGTAGCAAGGCGTTATGGGCTTAAATTGTAGTGCCTGATGCCGGCTCCAATATGTCTTTTAAGGGGTTGTGGGCATTTTCACTGGTGTGCTGAGGCTTGCATGTATAATCTTAATAAAAAAGAACGGTTAGCTCAGGACCAAAACTGTTGTCTGTGGAGGTTTTGCTGTTCCTCATCTCAGCATCTTCAGTGCCGCGCTTTATAAAAATAAGCTACAACGAC